AAGTTCTTGCTTGGACAATTCAAAAGTAGGAGAAGGTTTTTTACTAATAAATCGATATTCAAAATCATTCCATTCAGGGTCTTTTATTCTATCAAAGCGGCGGCTTTCTAAATTCTCATAGGGTCCCCCTGGAATTCCTTCCAGAGCCTGCTGGATAATTTTTATAGATTCTGTCATTTCGCCAATTCGTACTAAATACCGAGCTAATGAATCCCCCTCTTTTTGCCATTGAATCTCCCAATCAAATTCCTCGTAACACTCATAACGATCAACTTTGCGAAGATCCCATTGTATTCCGGAAGCTCGTAGCGTTGGTCCCGATAAACCCCAGTTTAGTGCCTCTTCTCCGCCAATAATGCCTACGCCCTCAACCCGTTCTAAAAAAATAGGATTCTGTGTAATAAGCTTTTGATATTCAACAACCCCGGTTAAAAAATAATCGCAAAAATCCAAACATTTATCTATCCAGCCATGAGGTAGATCAGCAGCGACTCCTCCGATACGAAAAAAATTATGCATCATGCGCATGCCGGTAGCCGCTTCAAATAGGTCATATATCAATTCGCGTTCTCGAAAAATATAGAAGAAAGGAGTCTGCGCTCCAATATCTGCCATAAAAGGACCAAGCCATAACAAATGGGAAGCGATACGACTCAACTCCAACATAATAGCTCTGATATAGCTAGCCCTTTTAGGTACTTGAATATTCCCTAGCTGTTCGGGCCCGTTTACGGTTATTGCTTCTGTGAACATAGTAGCTAAATAATCCCAACGTGTTACATAAGGCAAATATTGTATAATTGTTCGATTTTCCGCAATTTTCTCCATCCCTCTATGTAAATAACCCAATACTGGTTCACAGTTAATAACATCTTCACCATCGAGAGTAACGATCAGCCGAAGAACACCATGCATTGATGGGTGGTGAGGGCCCATATTGACTATCATGAGGTCTTTTCTTGTAGTTGGTGGAATCATAAGTTTTTCTCGAGTCATTCTTCCATGCATTGCTGAAAGTAAAAAGAAAGAAGTTCATCAAAATTTAAACGACTAAGCTCAAACGGTTTCACGCTTCAAATTAACGAGTTTTTATCTCTCGAATATCCAACTCCCCAATTAATTCTTTATAGCGCCCCCTATTTATTTTTGACAAATAGGCCAGCAGTCGTTGACGTTTTCCCAAAATTTTTCGCAAACCTCGCTGAGATGAAAAGTCTTTTTTGTGCAATTCCAAATGTGAAGTGAGTTTCCTTATTTTAGTGGTGAAACTGAATACTTGAAATTCAACAGACCCCCTGGTTTCTTTGTTTTCTTTTTGAGAAATAACCGAAATCGATGAATTTTTGACCATAAAAAAACGCCCCTTGCCCTTTTTACAGATATGGATTTTACCGATCAGTAATAATAATGCCATTAATTTGAATGTGGTATATACAAGAATCTAATCCCAATTTCTTTATGAACTCCTAATTTCCTGAATTCAAATCAATCAATTCCATTTTGAATTGGTTTTCTATAGGAATAGAAAAGGTTGGTACATTTTTGGATCGAAGAATTTAGACCTAAAATAAAGAAGGTTCCGTTGATTCATTTCGAGATCGAATTCAGACATTATTCATTTGATATTGGATACTAGAATGAAATGTGAGATAAGACATCTGATCTGTGTATTTGTTTGCTTTCATATACCCTATTATATATATAGGGTATAGGATATACAGAAAAGTGTATTATCAAAAAATTTTCAATCGTGGATACATCTGTATCCTTAACATACCGAAACGGCTGCCATTATTGGTATCAAACCAATAACGATTCATACAAGCTAAATCTTCTAATCGATAATTAGGCCAAAGAAAGAGCTTTAATTTCATTAATTGATTTTTATCTCTATCAAGATGGTTATTGTCATGTAAAACTTGGCTGCTGTTTTTTACGTTCCAAAATACCGGATTTGGATCTATATAATTTCTCTTTTTTGAATTGAAACAAATTAGAATTCTCAATTTTCTACGACGTCTAAAGGATAAAATATTTTCGGGAATAAGTAAATCAAAATTATTGTTAGAAGCATGTCCTTGCTCTTGGTATTTTTGATGCTTATTCTTATGAACCAACGAAATACCCACGGTTTGATACATAATAAATTGCCCATCTTTTTGTTCAGACAAACGAATGGGTTCTAGAATCAATACTCCCTTCTTCATAAATTCTGAAAGAGTTAAATTATTATTAATCATCATTATATCCAAACTCATTTGTTTCTTTTGAATCGAGGATAGAGTAATTTTTGGTGAATCTATCAGTTTACGCAGGAGACAATATACATTGATATTATTGATCATTCTTTCATTCAAAGTCTCATCCCATCGCAATTGAAAAAGCAAATAACGTTTCATGAACAAACGGAGTTCTGCTTTCGTGTATTGTTTTTTATTTTTCCCTTTTTTCATGTTCGATCTTGCATAATTTTCTTCAATATCTTTTTGGGGTGAGAGGACGGATCTCCGCTCTCCTCGACTTGTCGGTTCTTTTTCTTCTTGATTTCGATGCTTTTTATTTGATGCTATCAAAAAATGGCCCTTTTCATTGATCTTTTTATTTGCACTTCGATTTAAATTTAAAAGAAGTAATTTGCTTGGTATAAACCAAGGTTTCATTTTATATGTCTTATAAATTAACAAAAATTCTGGGAAGAACCAAAGTTCCAGATTGGATATGGGATGCTTTAGCATTTTTTCATTCATTCCCATCCAATCGTAAAACCCCTTGTGAGAGTTTGGTAAATTGATCTCTGGGATCTTAAGATAAAAAAAATCTTTTTTAGAAATTATTTGAGAATTTTGAGTACGAATTTGAGTATTTTGATTCCTGTTGGTATCGATTATGATCCAGGCCTCAATATCGACTTTTTGTATAAGATAAAATTGCAAAATTTTCCAATCAAAATATTTTCTATCGGCCGGTTTTTCCATATGGATCTTTCCTAGATCATTTTTAATAGGGATGTTCCTCAGCATATCAAAAAAGTTTTTTTTAGGCGTGTTATAATAAATTTCTTGGTTCGTATTTCCTTGAAGGGGAGATCCATAAAAAAAGCATTCTGTTTTCTTTTCATAATGAATAAATTTATACGATAAAAGATCAGATCGATAGTATTTTAGAAAATTATCTTTTTGATTAGATAATGAATATACTTCAAATTTTTTTTGTTTTTTGGAATTCATTAATGGGTTTTTTTCATATGAATGCCGTTTGCTAAAATTTGCCTTTTTAGCTATATGATGCTGACGAAATGTATTTCGCCATTTTTCTGGTATTAATCTAGACCATCCAATCTGAGATAAATGGTATTGATAATGTCCTCTTAACCAGCTTTTCCATGGGTTCATTTCATAACTCGGAAGTTTGTTATCTGCTGATTTCGAATCAAGCATTCCTTGTGTTTCAAAAGAATCCTTTATTTTAGCCTTAAGGAAAAAGGGGATTCGTTGATATTGAACAACAAATCGTAACGAGTTAATAACTTGGATTTTTCCTAATTTATAAAATACATATGGTTGTGGTACGTAGGATAAGTCATAAAAAATATGTGAATTTGCTTTAATATTACTAATATTCTCAAGTTCCTTTCTTAGAATTATACTTGAAATAGACGGAATTGTAGTTTTCTTTTTTTTATTAATTCTTTCTTGTTTTCTTTCATTATTGTAAATGGATTTATCAATAATTTTTTTTGTTAATTTAAGAAAAAGTTTTGTATTTATTCTGGCAATATTAATGATATATAAAAATATATCCGTGTATATTTTTTCAATGAAAAATTTGAAAAAAGGGGATAATTTACAGATTAATCGAGCATTTCTTCTTTTTAACATTTTGAACATTTGCTGTTTTTCTAATTTTTTAGCATTATAACTTGTAGGACTAAGATTATTTATTCTTGGAGTTACTTTTTTTTTCTCTTTTGTGATTCTTTCTATTTGATTTCGAATTGTACTTGTTCTATCAGCCAGATCCTTCATTTTTTTTTCTGTCAACGAAGAGTTTGTCCAACTCGGAGATGCAATTTGAATTTGACTAAATGATTCGTGAATCATTTGATTGTTTATTATGGAATCTTTTTCTTCTTTAATTTCGCTTGATTTATCGACTCCGACTTCTCTTAATCTAAATAATAGAATTGGATTTACTTTTGAAAGTTCTTTTATTATTCTTTTTCTAAAAAAAACACTTTTGATAACCCATTTTTTGGTTTCTTTTGAAACTTTTCGAAGTAATTTTGTTTTTACTTTGAAAACTGGTAGAACTCGAAAATACTTATTTTTAAATTTTCCAATTTTTTTTGCGAATTCCTTTAAAATAGGTTTAAAAAAGGAAGGTTTTTTTCGGGGTGAACAAAAGGGGAGTTCCGTTTCCATTCCCCAAACTGTTAAAAAACAAGAATCACCTTTTTCTTTTGTCTTTTTCATTAGATCTTTCTGAGAGGATCGTAGTTTCGATTTGTGCCAAGGTTTCAGACAGAAAGGAAATACGATTTTTATTTGAATACCTTCTGTTAACCAATTTTTTGGAAATTCGGTTTCGGATAATGGAATACCATTATAGGTGCATTTAATATAGATCTCTTTATTCCATTCTTGGAAATCCTCAGCCCATTCAGGACGTTGCAATAGGAATATACGTCCAACATTTTTGGCAATTATCAATGAAGGGAATAGAATATATTTTCTAAAAATAGATTGAGTTATTAACACGCAACCTCTTATTCCTTGCGCAAATGGAATACGATTCCAATCCTCTGCGATTTTTATTCGTGCTTTTTCCTTTCTTTTGTTGGTTTCTTGTTTTTCTTCTCTTTTTGTTTGTTCTTTTGTATACTCTACAATTTTGAATGCTTCCCCTTTATCCAACCCATTTTTAAAAATTCGTTTAATCAACCTGGAAATATTAAAATAAAAGGGAGGGGATTTTTGTCGTCTCTCCAAAAAAAGGGGGGA